AGTTCATCCAACGATAAACCTAATCCGAATTATAGAGCTATGACACAATCAAACCCGAACGAACAAAATGTTGAATTGAATCGTACCAGCCTCTACTGGGGGTTATTACTCATTTTTGTACTTGCTGTTTTATTTTCCAATTATTTCTTCAATTAATAAAACAAAGGAAAAGTAGAATAATAATTATAGGCACTCTCTCTTAGCCCATTCGGAAGGCTCTCATCTCATAATTATCCATGACTGTTTATGTCTCTAGCATGACCACTTGATGAAATGTGGAGGGAAGTGGGGTAAATGGCTGATACTACTGGAAGGATTCCTCTTTGGATAATAGGTACTGTAGCTGGTATTCTTGTGATCGGTTTAATAGGTATTTTCTTTTATGGTTCATATTCTGGATTGGGTTCATCTCTGTAGTAATCAGATGAATTGAGTTGTAAATTGTAGCCATGAAAGCGTAAGAACTCAACGGGATTCCCTTCTTTGTATGATTTGAGGGGGTAGGTCCCGTTGAGTTCTTAAGAATTAGAATATTTTTCGTCTAAATGGCAAAACCCCATTCCATTTTTCTGATGATGTTTTTGAAAAATGCAGTTCATTGATCCATCCGCCCGTTGCTCGATAGTATCTATCGATACTTTCAAAGTAAAGTTAGAAGAAAGAAGAAATCACTCAATTTCAATTTCCTAGATGACATACTATCCTCAAATAATAATAATAATAATAAAACCTTAGTATTTTTTTGTATCTCATCAAAAATGGAAATTTTTCTAAGTTTATTGAAGAAGTTCTATTTACTCAATAAACCTCGCTCTCTTTTGTTTGCCCACTATTCTACTATTCTATTTTATATTAAATAATATAATAATATTATGTAATATAAAAATGTAATATATATATATATATAATATATATAAAAAAGTTCTGATATTTTTTTTTTTGAAAAATTCAAAACTTAGACTAGTAATCTTTGACGAACAGGATAAAGAATCTTTTTTTTCTTTCGACACAAGAAAGAGATGTGGAAAATTCCTTTTCTTGTGTCGAATACTAGGAAGATGAATAATCGTCCCTATAATTTTGTGTTCCACGCATTTATCCGTTCTATTCCCCGCTTACTTATGTCTAGTATCTAGTCGAATTTTATTCGATTAGAATAGAAAACACTATTAATGTATTTTATGACATTGAAATGTGATAATAGTAACATAATCATACCACCCCAATTTGGATTCAAAAAAAGTAAAAAGTCTTCTTCACAATCTACATACTATGACTAGGAATGCAGTACAAGGAATGAGTATAAAAAAGCAAAAGGCTTTTCATAATATCCATTTTTTATCATAAAGAGTCGTCAAAAATAATTTTGTTATTTTTACGTTATGAGCTCAATGTCGATAAATCCGCGAGTCTAGAAATTCATTTCTGACAATTGAACCTTCTCGAACTGTTTCTTTTTAAGAACCAAAAATATTTGTGCCAAAATAACAGATGCCAAGAAGAACAAAAGGCCTTGGACACGTAAGGGATCTTGAAGTACTATTTCTGCATCTCCCTGACCAAATCCGCCCACATTAGGATTACTCGTCAACGGTTGATCCAATTTGATAGATTCGCCTTCTGAAACAAGAAGTTCTGGCCCTGGAGGGATAATATCAACCACTTGACGTCCATCCGATGCATCCGCTGTGGTTATTTCGTAACCCCCTTTTTCTTTTCGTATTATTTTACCTACTATACCTGCTGATGTAGCATTATAAACTGTATTGTTACTTTTGCTCCCGTCGGGATAAATCTGACCCCTTCCCCTGTTTCCGCCTACATATATAGGATATTTTAAGAAGTGAACCTCTTTCGTAGTAGCGGGGTCCGGGGAAAGGATAGGAAAGGTTATTTCACTATATTTCTGACCAGGAACGGGGCCTATAACAAGAATATTTTTTTTATTGGGGCGATAGCTCTGAAAAGACAGATTGCCTATCTTTTCTTTTATCTCGGGGGAAATCCGATCAGCAGGAGCTAATTCAAAACCCTCTGGTAAAATAAGAACAGCCCCTACATTCAAAGCACCCTTTTTACCATTAGCAAGAACTTGTTTTAGTTGCATATCATAAGGGATTCGAACAACTGCTTCAAATACAGTATCTGGAAGTACCGTTTGTGGAACTTCAATATCCACGGGCTTATTAGCTAAATGGCAATTGGCACATACAATACGACCAGTCGCTTCTCGCGGATTTTCATAACCCTGCTGTGCAAAAATGGGATATGCACTTGAAATGGATGGCCGAGTTATGATATATATCATGAGCGATACGGAAATGGATCGAGTAATTTGTTCCTTTATCCAAGAAAAAGTCTTTCTAGTTTGCATGGTCCAACCATTGAGCCCAAAAATGTCTACAATAAATTTGGTAGGTCGCTAACCTAGTTCCCTATCTGCAATTCTGCTATTTACTGGAATAATTTTACTGGAATAAATAATATTAATATATAGAATAAATCTTTGGGATGGGTAGAAAAATAAAGAGTAAGTATGATTTTACATGCTTTGCTTCTGTACAACTACAAAGTAAGAAACGTTAGAATTGAATTGGATTAATATCAGTAGATCCTTTTTTAATCATTCATTGAATGATAAATCACTACAAGTGACGGAGAAACACGATTTAAATAACGAAAAATCCAAAATTTAAATAGAGTATCTAGAATGACTGGAAAAGTAGAAACAAGACCAGATATAATTTGATCATTATGAGCAAATCCAAAATCTTTGTAGACAAAGCCAATCATTAGTTCCCAACCATGGGGCGAATGGAATCCGATACATAAATCTGTTAATAAAAGAATCGAAAAAGCCTTTATTGTGTCACTTAAGTTATATAGGAATTCCTGAGCCCAAGAGTTAAGAATAACAAGTTCTTTATTACCCAAAATTGAATAACCACTTAGAATAACGAAACAGATTATATTTGTCAAGAAGTGCAAAATTGTATGGATATGATCCTCATTGTGTATCTTGATTAATTGGAGCGTTTCTTTGTGGATTCCTATACGAAGGTTTTGTAGATGTGTCTCCGAGTATTCCTTGATCATTTCCTCCAAAAGAAAGATTTCCTCCAATTCTATGAATTTTTCGAGAATATTTTTTTCTTGAATATCATTCAAAAAAATTTCAGATTGCCTAGTATTCCACCAATAAGTAACCCAAGATTCCAGACTTTTATTAAATGAGAGAGAAATCCACCAGGGCAAAAATACTACAGATGCAAGATATAAAAGAGGGTTGAATGCTTTCTTTTTTGACATTTTTTCATTTCGTCTATGAATTTTTAATGAACCGACCTCATTAGTTGACTCTACGCCATCCAATATTTCTCTCATGCATGAATTCTATTACAAAGTATCGAACTTATGAATCTATTCACTGTTTTGTTTTGTGGTTGTTACGTTACGTATACGTCTTCTTTGACTAGAAAGAATGAGCGTTATGAAGAAACTTCAGTTAAGTTATGGTATAGAAAAGGGGGACTCTTTAGTTTTTCCTTACTGCTGAGAAAGCATTCACTCTCTCAGCTCATTTCTCAAAATACTTCAATCGGTACACGCAAGAAATAGGCCAATTCGGCAGCTTTTTGTTCGATTTCCCGTGGAGTAACATTCTCATCAGTACGAGTCAAGGGAATGGCCCCCTGGCCTCTGATATCCATATAAAGGACACGGCGAGCATAAATACCCTCTTTAACTTCTATTCTGACGGACTGAATATCCTTTATAGGGAATCGGAGGAAGATGCGACGATTTTTTCCAGGGAATCCCCAACGAAAAATACACACCATTCCTTCTTTTCTATCGAATCGATCATAACCACCCCCTACATTCCACGAAATTGTGCACCACAAATAGGAGCTAATAAAGAGACCCGCGATCCCATAGAAAGACATCACAATCCCTTGTGGAAAAAAAAGGATTTGCTGAGACGGAAATAAAGATATCAAGTTTCTCCCAAGATAACTGGAAGTTCCAACCAATAAGAATCCTAATGAACCTAAAAAAAGGATAATGGCCCAGCAGAAATTACTTGTTTTTCGCGACCCCGTTATAGGTTGTATCCATATATGTTCTGATCGACAACTCATACTTGATCTGGTTTCGTTTTATTGGAATTGAGAGAATACCCTAGACTTTACTCTTTTTGTTTCCGAAGTAACTCTCATCAACTAGTACTAGTTTGATGTGAACCTTTAAGAGTAATTTATCAAATTGGTTAGATCTAAAATAAAAAAAAAATACCCTTCGTATGATCCCATCAATATACATATATCAATATACATATAGATGTACCGATTTTACAGTTCAGCCATCCGGCGATCCTGATATTTTTTCAAATAGATAGAATTCCTTTACCCCCATATCATCTTTCTACAGGCCAAAAAGCCCCTTTTCGACGGAAACGCCGCATGTTATACCTTCTTTTCTTACACTAAATAGGTATCTACGTTATGATACAAGTCTTAGTTTTGAAAAAAAAAATGGATCAGAGTTGGGCCCATCAGATCTAAACAGTCTTATTTTTTTGAACATGAAGAAATAAAGAAGCCATTGCCATTGCCGGAAATACTAAGCCTACTAAAGGCACCAAAACAGAGGGAAAGTCGAAAGTTGTCATATAAAGGATACCTCAATTTACTATTTGTACCTGTTATTATTTATATTAATATTATAAAGATAAAGATTAGTAGAAATCTAAGTATATATCTAAGTGAGTATAGAAGGTACAAAAGCATATATCATATCTATAGTTTCTATATTATAGAATTTTATATTTGGATTATATTTGGATTATATACATATTTTTATTTTCCTAGAATTTAACGAAAATAAGAATTCACTATTTTTCTTGTTGATAGAGGCCTCTTAACTGAATTAGTAATCAAGAATATAGATAAAAAGGAGTTATCCACAACTTTTGATTTCTTTTTACAATTTAGATCTTATGT